TGGGTTAAATTTTTTGATTGTTGGTGTTTGATTGTTGGTGTTTGATTGTTGGTGTTTGATTGTTGGTGTTTGATTGTTGGTGTTTGATTGTTGGTGTTTGATTGTTGGTGTTTGATTGTTGGTGTTTGATTGTTGGTGTTTTGCTAGGGGAGTTTCTTTAATAATTTAGGGTATAATCATGCAGATATGTGAGTGAAGCGTGTGGCGATGCATTTTTATTAATGTAACTCCAGTGCCGTTGACGCATGAAAATTTATGCAATATAATATATCGTCAAAATTTGATTGGGAAATTAGTTGGAATTTTACTAGTATTGTTTAGGAAACTAGAGGGAATGAAAAAGTGGAAAATCATGAAGAATCATGGTTTACAGACATTCACTGCGATGTTATAATCGTGGATGGAAATGGTGATAAATAGTTAACTAGATGTGTTGGTGAAGAGCAGGTTTAAGGAAATTAACAAGTTATAGTCTCGCGACTGATAGATCAGAGGTATAGAGGGGCAGGGTTGGGCTAGGAGTATAAGGGGAAGGTGTGGTCTTGAGTTAGTAACGCAGTGTCTTATATGCGATGGGTTGTTGGCTTGTCGTGAGAAAAGATGATTAAGAGGTGTCTGATCTGAGATGCTAACTTGTATGATTTTGGGTTCCTGTGGTTAAAATTTTTTAACGGTGGCTTTTCAGGCCATAGATCTTGGAGAAAAGCCAAGCGGGAACTGCTATGGCTTATTTTGTACTTTTTTTAGGGGTATGTTTTGTTTTAGGTGGATTAGCAGTGGCATCAAACCCGTCACCATACTATGGGGTGATAGGTTTGGTGGTGGGGTCGGTTGTGGGGTGTGGATGGTTGATAAGTTTAGGGGTATCTTTTGTATCACTGGTGTTGTTTATGGTCTATTTGGGTGGGATGTTGGTGGTGTTTGTATATTCTGTATCTTTGGCGGCAGATCCTTTTCCTGAGGCTTGGGGGAGTTGATATGTAATGGGTTATGGGGCGGGGCTTGTTTTGGTGATTATTGCTGGGATAGTTATTGGGGATTTTGTTGAGTGGTGGAAGTTTGGGGTAGTTACTGTTGATAGTGCGGGTATGTTTTTGGTTCGGTTGGATTTTAGTGGTGTAGCTATACTTTATTCGCAAGGGGTTGGAATATTTTTGGTAGCCGGGTGAGGGCTTTTATTGACTTTGTTTGTTGTGTTGGAGCTTGTACGAGGGTTGTCTCGTGGGGCGATTCGGGCAGTTAGGGGGTTTGAGGTAGCAGTTCAGAGAATAGTTTAATGTAAAACGCCAGCTTTGGGAGTTGGAGATAAAGGTTTAAGTCCTTTTTTTCTGAGGGGTGGTTTGGGAAATTTTAAGAAGGGGAGCATTTTTCATTCTTTTTTGTCTTGGGTTTGCTGAGGGTTGAGGGATTTAGTTGGATTTTTAGCGGAAAATAAGATGACAAAATGATGACAAGAAACGATCAAGTTTTATTAATGCAATTCCAGTGCCGTTGATGTGTGGAAATGCATGCGATAAAATGTGTCATCAAAATTTGATTAGAAAAATAGTTGAAATCTTACTAGTGTTGTTTAGAAAGTCAGAGGAAATGAAAAAGTGAAAAATCATGGAAAATCATGTCCCACAAGCATTCATCAAATAGCAGCATTTATAGGGATAGTGGATACGCCATAACCAAATGGAAAACAAAGTGCATCAGTGTTAAGATGATTCCCCATATACGCCAACCGTCTCATTAATTAGCTCGGGAGGACGAATTCCGGCCGAATACCATGTGATGCTCACGTATATAGATTGTATTTACCCGCCGCACTGGAAGGGCTTATTGAAGACGTAAAAAAAAAAAAGGGAACCAAAAGTGCCAAGGCCGACGATGCCGCGATCACGGACGGAAATGATGATAAATAGCCAACCAGATGTATCGGTGAAGAGCAAGTTCAAAGGAATTGACAAGTTATGGCCCTGACCGAGGAACCAGAGGCGCAAAAGAGCAAGTTGGGCTAGGGGTGTAGGGGGAAAGTATGGTCCTGAAGCTAGTAACGCAGTGTCTTATATGCGGCGGGTTGCTGATTTCTCGTGAGAAGAACGATTAATAGATAACCTGGTCCGAGACGCCGGTCCTACGAGAGATGATGGAGAGTTATGTCCGGATACCATTAATAACGTGTGGTCAAGCACTGCCGTATCTAGGGTAAATTCTTATGTACAGATCATTAATGGGATGGTTCTAGTCTGGTCTAGCGCGGGAGGTTTGAGGGACTATTGGTCTATTTGTGGATTGGTAGGATAGTGGCCGTAGGAGAAATATGCCCGTCTACATGTTCATATCCAAAATACATGGATTATATGTGTACATGATGTCATGCATTAAATGTCTTTGCCTACACTGCATGTAATGTCTAATGTGGAATATAATGTAATGCGCATTAATACATAGACACCCCGAAAGGGGGGGGTAGGGGGGGGGAGAGAGTAATATTTGTACGATTTTGGGCTCCTGTGATTAAAATTTTTAATGATGCTTGGCTCAGATCGTAGATTCTGGGGAATGAGCCAAGTGGGGGTTGTTGTGGCTTATTTAGGGGTTATGTTTTGGTTTTGGGGGATTAGCAGTGGCATTAAACCCATCACCNGGNNNTNGGGGGGGGGGTGATGGGTTTAGGGGTGGGGTTGGTTGTAGCGTACGGATGATCGATAAGTTTGGGGTGGTTTTTATATCATTGATATTGTTTATGGCTTGTTTGGGTAGGATGATTAGTAGTGTTTGTTTGGTGGGCTGTTTTTCTGAGGCGGGGGGGGTTGGAATATTTTTGGTAGTCAGGTGAGGGTTTTTGTTGATTTTGCTTGTTGTACAGGGGCTATCTTGTGGGGTAATTAGGGGGTTGAGGTAGAGTCCTTTTTCGGGGGAAAACTCTAAGAAGGGGGTAGCCTTCATTCTTTGGTTTACAAGACCAATGTTTTTATAAACTATTAGAGTATTCTAGAAGTTTAGTATTTTGTTTTCTAGGGCACTGGTAATGGGGAAGAGGATTAGGAGGATGATAAAGTAGGTGGTGGAGGCTAGTTGACCAATGATGATGAATGGGTGTTCTACTGGTTGGCTGCCGATTCATGTCAGGATGAGTAGATTGGCGACTAAGGTTCAGAATAGGAGTTGAGAGAGTGGGCGGAAGGCTATTGTGCGTTGTTTGGATTTGTGGAGAAGGGGGCTTAAGAATAGAACTAATACGGAGGCGGCTAGGGCTAGTACTCCTCCTAGTTTATTGGGAATTGAGCGTAGGATGGCGTATGCAAATAGGAAATATCATTCTGGTTTGATGTGTGGGGGTGTGACAAGTGGGTTTGCTGGGGTGAAGTTTTCGGGGTCCCCTAGGAGGTTAGGTGAGAATAGGGCTATGGTTGTTAGTGGTAGGAGTAGGAGGGCAAGTCCTAGGGCGTCTTTTAGGGAGTAGTAAGGGTGGAATGGAATTTTATCGCAGTTTGAGACAATACCTAGGGGATTGTTTGAGCCAGATTCATGGAGGAAAGTAAGGTGAATTAAAGTGAGGCCTGCAATCATGAAGGGGAGGAGGAAGTGTAGGGCAAAGAATCGGGTTAGTGTGGGGTTATCTACTGAGAAACCACCTCAAGCTCATTCTACAATAGTCTGTCCAATGTATGGGATGGCTGAGAATATGTTGGTGATGACTGTGGCACCTCAGAAGGATATTTGTCCTCAGGGTAAGACATAGCCTACAAAAGCGGTTGCTATAAGGGTTAGTAAGAGGAGGACTCCGGTGTTTCAGGTCTCTTTGTGGAGGTAGGAACCGTAGTAGAAGCCTCGTCCGATGTGTAAGTAGATACAGATGAAGAAGAATGACGCTCCATTTGCATGTATGTTTCGGATTAGTCAGCCGTACTGTACGTCTCGACATGTGTGTGCGACGGATGAGAATGCTAGGGTTGTGTCTGCGGTATAATGTATGGCCAGTAGGAGGCCAGTTAGGATTTGTGTTATTAGACAGAGGGCTAGTAGGGATCCGAAGTTTCATCAAGCAGAGATGTTTGAGGGGGCAGGTAGGTCAATTAGGGAATTATTAATTATTTTTAACAGTGGGTGTGATTTTCGAGGGTTGGGGGCCATTGGTTTTTGGTCTATGTATTAGGAGAATTATGAGGGTAGAGAGGGCGAATGATGCTAGGTAGGTTTTGATTAGTCCGGTGTGAAGGGTGGTTGAGGTCTTGGTGGCTATGAGTTGTAGGTTGGCGAGTCCTTCAGGGCCTATTTTTTTGTATCAGGATAGGTCAATTAGGTGTAGGGCAATTTTTTGTCCGTTGTTTAGTAGGTTTATAGAGCTTAATCGATGTGTTAGGGGGTTGAAGTATCCTAGTGTGGTAGAGAAGTTTAGGTAGATGTTTTGTTTTGGCTTGGCTAGGGTATGGGTTATGTTTGAGAGTTCTAGGGCGAGGAGGATGCCTAAGATTGTAATGATGATGGCTGCAGTTTTTGTGATTATAGGTATAGTTATTGGGGGTGTTTTTGTAGGGGTGATGTATGATGTAATGAGTAGGCCTGCTAGGATGCTGCCTAGGGCGAGGCGTGTAATGGGGTTTGTAATGGTTGGGTTGTTTTCATTAATGGGGGTGACTGTAGGCAGTCGTGGGGATGCTGTTTGTACTAGTAGGGTTATCCGTAGGCTGTAAGTTGCAGTAAATGATGTGGCCAGGAGTGTTATGAGTAGAGCTCAGGTGTTTAGGTAAGATGTGTTTAGGCTTTCGATGATGAGATCTTTTGAGTAAAATCCTGCTAAAAAGGGGGTTCCTATCAGGGCAAGGTTGCCGATGGTAAAGCAGGAAGTGGTTGTTGGGAGTATCTTTTGTAGTCCGCCTATTTTTCGGATATCTTGTTCTCCGTTTAGGCTGTGAATGATTGATCCGGAACAGAGGAATAGTATGGCTTTGAAGAAGGCGTGGGTTGAAATGTGGAGGAAAGCTAGTTGTGGGAGGTTTAGTCCGATGGTGATTATTATTAGTCCTAATTGGCTGGATGTAGAGAAGGCGATGATTTTTTTGATGTCATTTTGTGTGAGGGCGCAGGTGGCAGCGAATAGTGTGGATAGAGCCCCTAAGCATAGGCATAGGGTGAGTGCTGTTTGGTTGTTGGTAAGCATAGGATGAGTGCGGATAAGTAAAAAAATTCCGGCCACCACTATGGTGCTGGAGTGGAGTAGGGCGGAGACTGGGGTGGGACCTTCTATGGCGGCTGGGAGTCAGGGGTGAAGTCCGAATTGGGCTGACTTTCCTGTAGCTGCTAGGATGAGGCCTAAGAGCGGTAAGGTTGGGGTTTGGGTTGGGGAGGTGGTTTGTTGTATCTCTCAGGTATTTATTGTTGAGGCAAGTCATGCTATACTTAAAATTAGGCCAATGTCTCCGATTCGGTTGTAAAGTACGGCTTGAAGGGCAGCTGTGTTGGCTTCTGCTCGGCCCTGTCATCAGCCGATTAATAGGAATGACATAATTCCAACTCCTTCTCAGCCAATGAATAGTAGGAATATGTTGTTAGCAATGGTTAATGTTAGTATGGCTACTAGGAAGATTAGTAGGTAGGAGAAGAATTTTGTGATATAGGGTTCTGAGGCTATATATCATGTTGCAAACTGGAGAATTGATCATGTTACAAATAGGGCGATGGGGAAGAACATTATTGAGTATTGGTCTATTTTGAGGCTGAGGGGGATTTTGAAATTTGTGATGAACTTTCATTCTCAGTGGGAGGTAATGCTTTCCATGCCTGAGTGAATAAAGAGGGTTGTTGGGATGAGGCTAGTTAGGAAGGCGGTTTTAACAGTTTGTGTGATGGATGTTGGGGAGTTTTGAAATTTTTTTGACAGGAGTGGTAGTAGTGTTGGGGTGAGGACAATCGTTAATGTAAGAAGTATGGAGGTGTTAAGGAGTAGTGTGGATTCCACTACTTTTACTTGGATTTGCACCAAGATAGGTGGTTCCTAAGACCAATGGATTACTGTTATCCTTTAAAAGTAAGGGGGCTGAGGTTTTAGACTCAGATACAGGAATTAGCAGTTCTTGTTGGTTGCAACCCCCCTCGGCAGGTAAGAAGGGTTTAACTTCTATTTTTAGAATCACAGTCTAATGTTTGGGTTAAAACTATACTTGCATAGGGGGGCTCCGGAGATAAGTTCTGGTTTCAGGATTAGGAGTAGTATGGGGATGGTATGGAGAGCTATTAGGAGATGTTCTCGTGTATTTGAGTTTTGGATGGTGGTAATGTGGGTTGGTAGTACTCCTCGTTGTGTTATTTGTAGTATAAATAATGTGTATGAGGCAGTTAGTAGGGTTGCGAGGCCGGTTAGGACAATTGTGAAGGTGGATCAGTTGAATAGTGCGATTATAATGGTTAGTTCTGCTATTAGGTTTGTTGTTGGTGGTAAGGCTATATTTGTGAGGTTGGCTAGCAATCATCAGGTGGCTATAAGTGGTAATAGGGGTTGGAGGCCTCGTGTTAGGAGAAGAATTCGGCTGTGTGTGCGCTCGTAGTTTGTGTTGGCTAAGCAGAATAGTATTGAGGAGGTTAGGCCATGGGAGATTATGAGGATTATGGCTCCTGTAAATGCTCAGTGGGTTTGGATTATGCTTGCGGCGATGACTAGACCTATGTGGCTTACGGAGGAGTAGGCAATGAGGGATTTTAGGTCGGTTTGTCGTAAGCAGATTGAGCTAGTCATTAGTGCTCCTCATAGGGCAAGTGTGAGGAAGGGATAATGCAAGTGGCTTAGGAGGGGGTTTAGTAGTATGGTGAGTCGTATGATGCCATATCCTCCTAGTTTGAGGAGTAGGGCGGCAAGTAGTATGGAGCCTGCGATTGGAGCTTCTACATGTGCTTTGGGTAATCAGAGGTGGAGTCCGTATAGGGGTGCTTTTACTATGAAGGCTATTAATAGGGCTGTGCCTGAGAGGATGTTAGTTCAAGAGTTGGTTAAGGCGGGTGGGGTTAATCCTAGGATTGTTAAATGGAGAGTACCAGTTTGTGTATGTAAGTTTAAGATTGTAACTAGTAATGGGAGCGAGCTGATGAGGGTGTAGAATAGTAGATAGATGCCAGCACTTAGGCGTTCTGGTTGGTTCCCTCATCGTGTAATTAAGATCAGAGTGGGGATTAGGGTAGCTTCGAATGAGATATAGAATAGTGTTAGTTCGGTGGCTGAGAAGGCTAGGATGATAAATGGTTGGATTGTGACAAGGCTTGCAATGAAGATTCGTTTGCGTGTTAGTGGTTCGTGTTTAAGGTGATTTTGACTTGCAATGATTATAAGGGGGAGGAGTCAGCAGGATAGTACTAGTAGGGGAGCTGAGATTTGGTCGATACCAGTTCATTGGGTTAGGTGTTTATGTGGGTAATATGTTGGGAGGAGTCATTGTAGGCTGATGGCAGCGATTAGGAGGCTATACGTAGTTGTGTTAACCCATAAAAATTTTTGGGGTGATAGGAGGGTTGTGGGTAGGAGTATGATTGTTGGGAGGATGATTTTTAGCATTGTAGAAGGTTTAGGTTGTGTAGGTGATCAGAGCCATGAGTTCGTGAGGAAGCTACTAGTATTGCTAGGCCTGTTCCTGCCTCGCAGGCTGAGAATGTAAGTATAAGTACTGGCATTGTTGTGAAGGATGCTGCTTGGTTTTCGATAGGTCAAGTTGATAGGCCGACATACATTGATAGTATCATGCTCTCTAGACATAGTAAAGCTGAGATTAAATGGGTTCGGTGGAAGGCTAAGCCCAGACTACTTAGGGTGAAAGCTGAGTAGAAGCTCAGGTGGAGGAGTGACATAAAGAAAGTCATAGGGTTAGGCTATGGTCTGTTGAGTCGAAATCAACTGTCTTGGTTAAACTAACTTTCTACACTTATTCTGCCCACTCTAGACCTCCTTGGGCTCATTCGTAAATGAGCCCTAGTGTGAGTAGAAGGATTAGGATGGTTGTTCAGGTTAGAGTTGTGGCTGGAGATTGGAGTTGGGTAGCCCATGGGAGTGGGAGTAGGAGTGCAATTTCGAGGTCAAATAATAGAAATAGGATTGCTACTGAGGAAGAATCGGATTGAGAATGGGAGTCGGGCAGATCCTAGGGGGTCGAAACCGCATTCGTATGGGGATAGTTTTTCTGGGTCAGGGTTTGTTTGGGCAAGTCAGAAGTTTAATGTGGTTAGAATAAGGCTTAGGGTGAGGGAGAGGGTGAGTATGAGTGTGATTATGTTAATTGCTCTTCTCTGGGGTTGTACCAGATTTTAAAGATTGGAAGTCAATTGTAATTAGTATACTAGAAGAGCAAGATCCTCATCAGTAGATAGTTATGTAAAGGAATAATCAGATGACGTCTACGAAGTGTCAGTATCAGGCTGCTGCTTCGAACCCGAAGTGGTGGTTTGATGTGAAGTGGAAGTTGATTAGTCGTAAGAGGCAGATCAGTAGGAAGGAGGATCCGATAATTACGTGGAGGCCATGGAATCCTGTAGCAACAAAGAAGGTTGAGCCGTATACACCGTCAGCGATTGAGAATGGTGCTTCGTAGTATTCTATTGCTTGGAGTGCTGTGAAGTAGAAGCCTAGAAGGATTGTTAATGTTAGGGCATGAATTGCTTGATGTCGATTGCCTTCTGTGATGCTGTGGTGTGCTCATGTTACGGTAACACCTGAAGCCAGGAGAATAGCTGTGTTCAGCAGGGGGACTTCTAGGGGGTTGAGAGGTTTGATTCCTGTTGGAGGTCATTGTCCACCTAGTTCTGGGGTGGGGACTAGGCTGGAGTGGAAAAATGCTCAGAAGAAGCCTAAGAAGAAGAATGCTTCGGATGTGATAAAGAGGATTATTCCATATCGTAGGCCTTTTTGGACGGTGGGGGTATGGTGGCCTTGGAATGTGCCTTCTCGTACGATGTCTCGTCATCATTGCAGTATAACTAGGATTATGGAGAGAAGGCCTAGACTTAGGAGCTGTAAGGAATTGTGATGGAACCATATGATTAGTCCTGAGGTGGTGAGTAGGGCGGCGGTTGCACCGAAGATAGGTCAAGGGCTTGGGTCTACTATGTGGTAGGAGTGTGCTTGGTGGGCCATTAAATGTTTTCTTGTAAGTACAGGCTTAGTAGGAGGACGAAGACGTACGCTTGAATTATTGCTACTGCGATTTCTAGGATGGTGAGCAGGAGGAGGATTAATGTGGTGATGACAGATACTGTTGGTATAGAGAATAGTAAGGCGGTGGTTGCTGTAGAGATAAGTTGGATGAGCAAGTGTCCTGCTGTAAGGTTTGCTGTGAGGCGGACTCCTAGGGCTAGTGGGCGGATAAGTAGGCTAGTTGTTTCGATCATGATTAGTGCTGGAATTAGTGGTGTAGGGGTACCTTCAGGTAGGAGATGTCCTAGGGATGCTGATGGTTGGTTTCGTAGGCCTGTAAGGAGGGTGGCGAGTCAGAGTGGGAAGGCTAGTGCTATGTTTATTGATAGTTGGGTGGTAGGGGTGAATGTGTAAGGTAGGAGGCCCAGTAGGTTAATTGTGAGTAGTATTAATATTAGTGAGGTCAGGATGAGGGCTCATTTGTGGCCCTTTTTGTTTAGTGGGGTTATTAGTTGTTTTGTGATTAGGTGAGAAAGTCATAGTTGCAATGTGGATAGGCGGTTGGTGACCCATCGGCTATCGGGTGTGGGGAATAATAGGGCTGGGAATAGTAATGAGAGTAAAATTAGTGGGATTCCTAGGAAGCATGGGCTTATGAATTGGTCAAAGAAGCTTAGGTTCATGGTCAGGTTCAAGGGGTTGCTTTGATTGTGGTTGGAGTTTTGTTAGAAGGAGGGTTGGTGGAGGTGAATGTTAGGAGTTTGGGTTGGATAAGTAGGGAGAAAGTTAGTCATGCTAAGATTATGACAAAGAATCAGGGATTTGGGTTGAGTTGGGGCATATCATTAAGGAGGGGTTAGCTGTCCTCTTTCTCTAGCTTAAAAGGCTAGTGCTGTTACATAGCTTCTTAATGATTAGGATGATAGTAGTAGGGATCAGCTCTCGAAGTGGGTGAGGGGGGTAGATTCTACTACGATTGGTATGTAGCTGTGGTTAGCCCCGCAGATTTCTGAGCACTGGCCATAGAAGATTCCAGGCCGTGTGGTGATGAATGATGTCTGGTTTAGTCGTCCAGGGATTGCATCGGTTTTTACCCCTAGGGCGGGGATGGCCCAGGAGTGAAGGACATCGTCGGCAGTGACAAGGATGCGGATGGGAGATTCTATCGGGATGACAACTCGGTGGTCGACCTCTAATAGTCGGAAATGTCCGAGTGGAAGGTCTGTTGTTGGGATTATATATGAGTCGAATGTTAGGTCTTTAAAGTCTGTGTATTCGTAGGATCAGTATCATTGATGGCCGATAGCTTTCAGGGTTAGGTCGGGTTCGTCAATTTCGTCTATTATATATAGGATTTGTAGGGATGGTAGAGCTAATAGAATAAGGACGATAGCTGGCAGGATTGTTCAGATTAGTTCCACTTCTTGGGCGTCGACAGTATTCGAAGAGAGTTTCTCTATCAATATTAGTGTTAGGAGGTAAAGGACCAAGCTGCAGATTGCCAGTGCGACTATCAGTGCATGGTCGTGGAATTCAACGAGTTCTTCTATGATTGGGGAGGAGGCGTCTTGGAATCCGAATTGTGAGTGGTTGGCCACGTGAGACGTACAGGGCTTTCACCTGTAATATAGTCTTGACAAGGCTATGTAATTAGTTTACTAACGTCCCATAAGAAAGAAGCATAAGTGGTTTAATGCAGCTGGCTTGAAACCAGCGTATGGGGGTTCGATTCCTTCCTTTCTTGTACTTGGACAAATGCTGGTTCTTCGAAGGTATGGTATGGGGGTGGGCAGCCATGGATTCATTCAATGTTAGTAGCGGTTAGTTCTGGCTGTGTAACTTTTCGTTTTGATACGAAGGCCTCTCAGATGATAAATATAAGTATAATTACGGCTGTCATTGAAATTAGTGAGCCAATAGAGGACATGGTGTTTCATAGGGTGTATGCATCTGGGTAGTCGGAATATCGTCGTGGTATACCGGCTAGTCCTAGAAAATGTTGTGGGAAGAAGGTTAGGTTTACACCTGTAAATATGACTCCAAAGTGGGCTTTAGCTCATGTAGAGTGTAGGGTGTATCCAGTAATTAGTGGAAATCAATGGGTAAAGCCTGCTAGAATTGCAAAGACAGCCCCTATTGAGAGAACATAGTGGAAGTGGGCAACTACATAGTATGTGTCGTGTAGGGCGATGTCTAATGAGGAGTTGGCTAGGACAATTCCTGTTAGGCCTCCGACAGTAAATAGGAAGATGAAACCAAGAGCTCATAGTATTGGGGGGTCTCATTTGATAGTTCCTCCGTGCAGGGTAGCCAGTCAGCTAAAGACCTTGATGCCGGTTGGGATGGCGATGATTATGGTGGCGGATGTGAAGTATGCTCGCGTGTCTACATCCATCCCTACCGTGAATATGTGGTGGGCCCATACGATGAAGCCTAGAAATCCGATGGATAGTATGGCCCATACTATTCCTATATAGCCGAATGGTTCTTTTTTTCCTGCATAGTATGTTACTACGTGTGAGATGATTCCGAATCCCGGAAGGATTAGAATGTAGACTTCTGGGTGACCAAAGAATCAGAAAAGGTGTTGATATAGGACGGGGTCGCCTCCTCCGGCAGGGTCAAAGAATGTGGTGTTTAGGTTACGGTCTGTTAGTAGCATGGTAATGCCAGCGGCGAGGACTGGGAGTGAGAGTAGTAGTAAGACGGCTGTGATTAGGACGGATCAGACGAATAGTGGGGTTTGGTACTGTGAAAGTGCGGGTGGTTTTATATTAATAGCTGTTGTGATAAAGTTAATTGCCCCTAGAATAGAGGATACACCTGCTAGGTGAAGGGAGAAGATGGCTAGGTCGACTGAGGCTCCAGCGTGGGCTAGGTTACCAGCTAGAGGTGGATATACAGTTCATCCTGTGCCTGCCCCTGCTTCTACTGTGGAGGAGGCTAGCAGGAGTAGAAAGGAGGGGGGTAGTAGTCAGAAGCTTATGTTGTTTATACGTGGGAATGCTATGTCGGGGGCGCCAATTATGAGAGGGACTAATCAGTTTCCAAATCCTCCGATCATTACTGGTATTACTATGAAGAAGATTATTACGAAAGCATGAGCAGTGACAATTACATTGTAGATTTGGTCGTCTCCAAGCAGGGTTCCTGGTTGGCCGAGTTCCGCGCGGATAAGCAGGCTAAGAGCGGTTCCGATTATGCCGGCTCATGCGCCAAAGACTAGATATAGGGTACCGATGTCTTTATGGTTGGTTGAGAATAATCATCGATTGATGAGGGTCACAGGTAAGATGGCTGAGTGTCGAGGCGTTAGGCTGTAGTCCTTTTTACAGAGGTTCAATCCCTCTTCTTATCGGCCCTGTGGTGAAATTCATGTTGAGTTGCAAGCTCATTGATGTACATTAAAAATGTGCCGGGGTCTGATTTAGACGGAAGCCTGCCGGTTAGGGCATTTAGCTGTTAACTAGAGTTTTATGGGATCGAGGCCCATCTGTCTAGCAAGGCCCTAGCTTAATTAAAGCGTCTGAGTTGCATTCAGGTGATGCAGGTTAGTAGCCTGCGGGTCTTAGCAGAAACTAAGAGGGTTTAACTCTTGTTTAAGGCTTTGAAGGCCTTCGGTTTGGGTTATCCTAAGTTTCTAGAAGGAGGCTAAGATTATAGGGGAGAGTGGGAGGAGTAGAGTTGACAGGGAAGCTAGGGTAGCAATTGTGGGGTCTGTCGTTTTATGCATGGTTCACTGCTTTATGTGGTTTGTGGAGTTTGGGGGAAGCGTAATTGTTGAGTAGTATGTTAGTCGAAGGTAGAAGAATAAACCCAGTAGGGAAAGTATAGCGATGATAGTGGCTGTTGTGGTTATTTCTTGTTTAGTTAGTTCTTGAATGATGAGTCATTTTGGGAGAAAGCCTGTTAGTGGAGGTAGACCTGCTAGTGATAATAAGACTAATATTAGAGTTGCGTTTAGTATTGGGGTTTTTGTTCATGATACCATTATCGTTGACAGTTTTACAACCTTAATTATATTAAGGGTAAGGAATACAGTGGCGGTTGTTAATACATATAAGTAGAAGGTTAGCAAGGTGAGTTTTGGGTTGTAAATGATGATGATAACTATTCACCCTAGGTGTGAGATGGATGAAAAGGCTATAATTTTTCGGATTTGTGTCTGATTTAATCCTATTCAGCCTCCAATCAGTATTGAGGCAATGGCCATGGCAGTTAGTAGTGTCGGGTTTAGTGAGTGGGATGTTATGAGGAGGATAGTAATTGGGGGAAATTTGATTATTGTTGATAGGATCAGTGCAGTGGTTAGTGGTGTGCCTTGGAGTACTTCTGGAAATCAGAAGTGAAACGGTACTAGTCCTAGTTTTATTGCGATTGCTGTTGTGAGTAAGAGGCAGGATGTTGGGGAGTGAAGTTGAGTAATATCCCATTGTCCCGTGGATCAGGCATTGATTATGCTTGAGAAGAGTAGAAGTGCTGAGGCGGCGGCCTGTACTAGGAAATACTTGATTGTGGCTTCGATTGCTCGAGGGTGGTGAGATTTTGCAATAAGAGGAATGATGGCTAGGGTATTGATTTCTAGGCCGATTCAGGCTATTATTCAATGGTTGCTAGAAATTGTTATGGCTGTTCCCAAGAGGAGGCTTAAGGAGGAGATTAATTTTGCATGTGGGTTCATTAGCAGGGGAAGGAGTTGAACCATCATTTTCGGGGTATGGGCCCGATAGCTTTGTTAGCTGACCTTGCTAGAAAATAATATAAAGGAAGTATGGAGGGTTTTGATCTCTTTTGTGTAGGTTCGATTCCTACTTTTCTAAAGTTCCTGTTAGGAAATGAGAGGGTTTGTATACCTCTATGTTCACTTTATCATAGTGACCCTTTAGTGTTCAGGCACATTTCCTTATGTGAGGAGGAAGGCCTGCGTAGCAGATTGGTATGCTAGTGTGTCAAAGGCATAGTGCTAGTGTTAGGGGAAGGAAGTTTTTTCATAGGAGGTGCATGAGTTGGTCGTAGCGGAATCGCGGGTAGGAGGCACGAATTCATAGGAAGCCAGAGGAGAGGAGTAGTACTTTTGTAGCTAGGGCAATAGGAAATAATTCTGGAGGTAAGTTAAGGGAACTTGGGTTTAGGAATAGGATGGTGGTTAGTGTATTTATTAGCATGATGTTTGCGTATTCGGCTAGGAAGAATAGGGCAAATGGTCCTGCGGCGTATTCCACATTGAAGCCTGATACCAATTCGGATTCTCCCTCTGTGAGGTCGAATGGGGCACGGTTTGTTTCGGCAAGCGTGGAGATATACCATATTATTGCGAGAGGTCAGGAGGAAAAGATAAGATACAGTGGCTCTTGGGTGATGGCAAGGGTGCCCAAGGTATAATTTCCGCTTAATATGATTACTGACAGGAGGATAATGGCTAGTGTGACTTCGTAAGAGATAGTCTGTGCTACTGCTCGCAGTGCACCAATTAGGGCGTACTTAGAATTTGAGGCTCACCCTGATCATAGGATTGAGTACACTGCTAAGCTTGACATGGCCAGGAGGAATAGGAGGCCTAGGTTTAGGTCAGTAAGGGAGAATGGGAGAGGGAGGGGGATTCAGACTGTGATTGCCAGGAGGAGAGCTAGTATGGGGGTTATAATAAAGAGGAGTGGAGAGGAGGTGGATGGACGGATCGGTTCTTTAATAAATAGTTTTACACCATCTGCGACTGGTTGTAGTAGACCAAATGGGCCCACAATGTTTGGGCCCTTTCGAGCTTGTATATAGCTTAGGATTTTACGTTCTACTAGAGTTAAGAAGGCTACAGCAATCAAGACTGGGATAGCATATGATAGTGACATGATAAGGTGTGTTGGGGGAGGGGTTCAAGTCATGGAGGGGCTAGGGAGAGGATTTGAACCTCTGGGTAAAGGGCTTAAGCCTTTTGCATTTGCCAAGCTCTGCCACGCTAGCTGTCCTTTTCTAGGACTGGTATAATTGTGTATGCTCCCTTGGTAATTTATTTGGGTTCATTGCTTGGGAGGGGGGCGTGCTTGTGGTATTGGCCCCACTTTTCCGGTCCTTTCGTACTAGGGAAAGTCTGTCATAGATAGAAACCGACCTGGATTGCTCCGGTCTGAACTCAGATCACGTAGGACTATTAATCGTTGAACAAACGAACCCTTAGCAGCGGCTGCACCACTAGGATGTCCTGATCCAACATCGAGGTCGTAAACCCCCTCGTCGATATGGGCTCTTGGAGGAGATTGCGCTGTTATCCCTGGGGTAGCTTGGTCCATTGGTCAGTTATACTGGGTCTGGTTACTATTAGTACGTTGAGAGGTTGCTCTTGGTTAAGATGTGTGATCTTATTTTTGGAGGTTTCATTTTTCTCCAAGGTCGCCCCAACCGAAAAATGTGAGCCAATAGTTTATAGGTTGATGGGCCTGGTAGGTTTGGGTTTAGATTTATAGTGGCTACTGATTTTTAAGTTCCACAGGGTCTTCTCGTCTTATGTGTATATTCCTGCTTTTGCACAGGAAGATCAATTTCACTGATTATCTGTAAGAGACAGTTAAGACCTCGTTTAGCCATTCATACAAGTCTCGATTTATGGGACAATTGATTGCGCTACCTTCGCACGGTTAGGATACCGCGGCCGTTAAACATAGTGTCACTGGGCAGGCATCACCTTCAATACTTGGTTGGCTGAAGGCTATGTTTTTGGTAAACAGTCGGGCCTTGGGGTTTGCCTAGTTCCTTTTACAGATTTTAATCTTTCTCAATGGGCGCTCCTGAGTTGGGGTAACAGGGGGAAAGGTAATATTTTGTCTTGTAGAAGTTGTGGTATCAGTTGGGTCTGTTAATAATGTGTGGATGTAAGTTTGCGCTCTAGAGGGTGGGCCCTAGTTACTCATTTCAGCATTAATTCTTCTATTGTCATAGATTAGCCTGCTAGTGGTAAGGGAGTCATGGTATTCCTGAATTTTTTTGAGTGCAGAGCTTTGACGCATTCTTTATTGGTGGCTGCTTGAAGGCCCACAGTTAAGTAAGGGTTGATTAATTATCCGCTAGGGGAGACTGTGTTCTTTTTTAAAGGGGCTGTACCCCCTTTAAATAACTCTTGATTTGTTACATGGGGGTTGGGTTGAACATCCGTGAGGAAAAATTAAGAGGGAACTTAAATTCATTTCGCAGGCAACCAGCTATCACCCAGCCCGATTGGCTTTTCACCTCTACTAACAAGTCATCCCACTCTTTTGCTACAGGGACGGGTTCGCTCAGGGTTAGCTGCTTGTGAGTAGCTCGCTTGGGTTTCGGGGTGGCAAACTTAAGTTCGCTTTGCTTGGCTGTTCTTGCTGGATCATGATGCAAGAGGTACAAGGGTTTATCTTTGCTGTGTATCGCTTGGAGTTTCACTGCTATTTCATCTTTCCCTTGCGGTACGGTTAAGTCTATTGCGCCAGGATGCGGGTCTGTTCTATCGCCTATACTAAGTTAAAAGAATGTTTTAGTTTAGTGGTGAAGTATATTCTTGCTTGTTTATTGTTTTAGTGTGGTTGGGCTAGAGTTGGGCTTCAAGACGATCTGGCGGGTGGCAGATATCTTTCAGGTGTAAGCTGAATGCTTTAGTATTATAGCTACGTCTCGGTATACTAAGTGCACCTTCCGGTACACTTACCTTGTTACGACTTACCTCGTCTTTAGCTGTAGGGGATATTAGCTATTAGAGTTTGTAGCTTATGAGGAGGGTGACGGGCGGTATGTACGTGCTCCAGGGCCGACTTAAAGGGGGCACTATTGTCCCGCTTTACTGCTAAATCCGCCTTTTAGGGGTGATTTCACACCCCTTTCCGTAAGGGTCTTCTACGTTAGAAAATGTAGCCCATTTCTTCCGCTCCATAGGCTATACCTTGACCTGTCTTACTAGCGGGGTTTGAGGCTATTACGCTCACTGTTGTGCTCTCAGATGAGGTGAGCTGGCGACGGCGGTATGTAGGCTGCTTTGGCAAAGAGCGGTCGGGTGTATCGTGGGTTATCGATTATAGAACAGGCTCCTCTAGGTGGGTTTGGAACACCGCCAAGTCCTTAGAGTTTTAAGCGTTTGTGCTCGTAGTCCTCGGGCGGATACTTTAGTAGGATAGGTATCAAGATTTAGGGCTAGGCATAGTGGGGTATCTAATCCCAGTTTGGGTCCTAGCTTTCGTGGGGTTCAATTAATCGTGGGCGCTAGGATCATCTTGATGGTGGCTTTAGGTGCACTCTAAGCTTATGACAGCTTGGTTGCATTTTGATCTTAGTTTGCTGAGATAACATAGTACCACTCTTTACGCCGTGCTACAGTTAATTTGGGTCCCTTGTGTGACCGCGGTGGCTGGCACAAGATTTACCAACCCTAAGTGCTGCTATAACTAAGTCAAGTTTTCACTCATTGCTTAAGACTAATTACTGCTGAGTACCCGTGGGGGTGTGGCTGGGCAAGGCGTCTTGGGCTACAATCGTGGGTGTGCCTGATGCCTGCTCCCTTCAACTTGGTAAGAGGCTAGGGGCATTTACACTGGGGCGCGGATACTTGCATGTATATGTTTAGCAAGAATTAACGGTAAGGTTAGGACTAAGTCTTTTGTCCTTGGACGTATAGCAGGCGGTCATCTTGGCATCTTCAGTGCCATGCTTTAATTATTAAGCTACAAGGAC